CCCTATGTTATACTATTCCATTTTCGACGACGAAATTGATTTGATCGCTTAGATATTGTTATTCATGATATTGATCCGATTCAATATCGTCGAGAGGTTATTCATTCATTGAATTTACAGGTGCAAGATTGATTATCTCTAGGGGATTAAATCCCGAGTTATTGTGAAGTAAAAAGGACTGGGATTATGGAAGTAAATATTCTTGCATTTATTGCTACTGCACTCTTCATTTTAGTTCCGACTGCTTTTCTACTTATCATTTACGTAAAAACAGTCAGTCAAAATAATTAATTAATTTGAATGAAACTTGATCTTATCAATGGTTGAAAAAATCAAAGGAAAGGGATTTTCATTTTGCGTATTAAATGAATAAATGAAATGGACGGGCTAGAATCGGCAGTATTTTCTGAGATCCGAGAGTATGGTAAGAAAGATTCATCGAGTTCTTTCTTACCGTACTAGAATATTAGTGATATTGTAGTGTAGAAAGTTATACTTTCGAATAAAGCTAGAGACTTAATATAGAGCAATCTACCATATTATCTTCATATATAAATATATGATATTTAGAGTGTCGATATTCATTTGATTGACAGAGAGGCCAATTCCATTTCTTTGATACATCTATTGGTTCCGATCCATCGAAAAAACTCTGATAGAATACATTCTTTCCCCAGAATTCAATGAAATTGAAAAACGAAGAGATCTTGATATTAAATAGTGCAAACTGCGTTGCAGAACGATTTATAAAACAATTGATACAGTTTGATTCCTCAACTCAATTAGTAGTGCTTCTAGAGACCACTTCTTCCCCATACTACGAGTGAAAGGGAAAAGGTAAAGACTACCATTAAAGCAGCCCAAGCGAGACTTACTAGATCCATGTGAATTATGTCCCCTATCTCTATGATAGAATTATTCCATTATTGCTTACTAATAATAGTGGAAGCAATGGTGCAGAGTCAAAAAGGTATTCTGACCGAAGACTGTTGATGAACCCATTCAACAAATCCACTTCTACCAAATTCCTCTCTGAGTTCGAATCGAGAAAAACTAAAGACTAAGGAAAATATGCTAGGAATACTAAGGCCCACTCTTTTTTGTTTTTTGGGTAAAAAGTCAAAATAAATAGATCGCTATCTATGTGAAATAGTCGGGCGACATTAATACTCTATTACTGACGGGGGGTTGGCCTCCAAAAATTATTTCTTTTTACATGTTTTCTATAAATTATATAAACCTATAAATTATATAAACTAAAGTAAATTATCTATCCACTCTACTATTGATTGAATGTACGAATGCTCTAATGATTCTCGCGAGTCCGTCTATTGATACACAGTATCAAAATGATCTTCCGCCCTTTCCACAATTACTAATGGACTGGGATTCGCTGTCCTACCCGCCGGTTATCCAATGGACGTTAAGACCCACTCATGAATATTAGGAGAATATTAGGAGTAGAAGAAGTCGGAAAGTCTTGATCGACCTTCGACCATTAGAATCTTTCCTTAAATCCTCGATACAAGAATTTACAATCTTTTAGCAAACTCATCAAGAGGTGTTTCAAATCAACCAAGTAGCAACAGTCCCTTTCTTCGGTTTCTACAGGGGAAGAATTGGTCGAGTTCTATCAGCAGAACCGAATAAGAGATTTCGATTTTGTTGTTGATGAGGCGACACCCAGATTTGAACTGGGGAAAAGGGATTTGCAGTCCCCCGCCTTACCACTCGGCCATACCGCCAAAACGATACACAAACCTAATTAGGTGATGGGATGGATTACTAAACTTCTTGGTTTAGTGTGCTTGGACCGCAAATCCTATAAGCCCTTTTCTAAAAGAAAGGAAAGACCTTTCCCCCTTTTGATTCGATTTGATCTACCTCTTCGATTGATTGTATCGTATCTCAAAACACACAATGTCTAAAAACTTCCCCTTGTCTATTGAAAAACGAGTGTGGATTTTATGTTACAAAAGTGAAAATTTCTAACAAATTTGAACCATTAACTTTTGATTCATGACTCTGAATTCATGACTGATTCTTGGATTTGAATTTAGAATTGTCTTTGGCTAATGATCTAAGAAAATCAAAATTGTTATAGAACTAATCAGTATGGATTCTTTTACCTAAAAAATCTTTCTTAATTTCAAATATAAGAAGATATATTAGGATTATGTATAAAGCCAAGAACGGAAATTCTTACACCGAAAATTGGCTATCTTATTTATATATGTTGTCTATAAGGGAATTATTCGTCCATTCTGAGTGAATTTGCAATCCATTCTCACGCTTCAAATTTTCATTGAATAAAAAATAGGTAAAAATGTCTCTCTTCTCTACAAATGATTTTTTGCACAATGGAATCCATAATAAGCAACTATTAATATAGTTTTCAAGTGAAGTCCTAAAGAATCGCCTCTATATTGTTTCGGATGTTGATTTCTTTATCTCAGCGAAAAGATCAAAGACTGAATCCATTTGGTTTTCTGGTATTCAAGCAGATTGGAATAGGTAATTGATAGAAATTGAATCCGTTTTGTTTTTTTCTGCTATACAAAATCCCATAACGTAGGAAGCCTCTTCTGTTTCTGAGAATGTTTTCTCAATTTGTTTCCATTTATATTTATTGCAAATTAGCATTTGAGTAGACATATTCCTACGTTGATACAGATTTCATATCTTACTATGAAGAGTTAAGAACTAGCATTCTTATTGAGACTAGAAGTCATAGCGGATTTATGGATGACATCAAATATGCAATATTTCTAGACAAAAGCTTTGGTTATTGGGGAAAAATCAATATCCTTTGAATGTCGAATCAGGATCAACTAGGACAGAAATAAAGCATTGGGTTAAATGCTTCTTTGGTGTCAAGGTAATAGCTATGAATAGTCATTGACTTCCGGGAAAGGCTAGAAGAATGGGACCTCTTATGGGACAGACACTGCATTCCAGACGTCTGATCATTACGCTTCAATCGGGTTATTCTATTCCACCTCTTAGAAAGAAATTACATATGTAAATTGGTTATAAATTTCATGTTATTCCGTAACCGTAAATAAAATATAAATTCCATCATTGTTAGATCATCTATCTAATTCGATGAAGAATAAACCAATATATGGAATGGGATTTTTCGCAAAATGGGAAATAAAATCAAAATGCTCCAAAATCAAAATGAGGGACTGTTTACAATACCTGGGTTTAATCAGATCCAATTTGAAGGATTTTGCAGGTTCATTGATCAGGGTTTAACAGAAGAACTTTCTAACTTTCCAAAAATTGAAGATCTAGACCAAAAAATTGAATTTCAATTATTTTTGGAAACATATCAATTGGTCGAACCATTGATAACAGAAAGAGATGCTGTATACGAATCACTTACATATTCGTCTGAATTCTATGTATCCGCGGGACTCGTTTGGAAAACCAGTAGGGGTATGCAAGAACAAACAATTTGTATTGGAAACATTCCTCTAATGAATTCTCTAGGAACTTTTATAGTAAATGGAATATATCGAATTGTGATTAATCAAATAGTGCAAAGTCCTGGTATTTATTACCGGTCCGAATTGGACCATAACGGAATTTCGTCCTATACCGGGATCATAATATCAGATTGGGGAGGAAGATTAGAATTAAAGATTGATAGAAAAGCAAGAATATGGGCTCGTGTGAGTCGGAAACAAAAAATATCTATTCTAGTTCTATCATCAGCTATGGGTTCGAGTCTAAGAGAAATTCTAGAGAATGTTTGCTATCCTGAAATATTTTTGTCTTTTCTGAATGATAAGGAGAAAACGAAAATCGGGTCAAAAGAAAATGCCATTTTGGAGTTTTACCAACAATTTGCTTGTGTAGGTGGGAATCCGATATTTTCTGAATCCTTATGTAAGGAATTACAAGATAAATTCTTTCAACAAAGATGTGAATTAGGAAGGATTGGTCGACGAAATATGAATCGCAGACTGAACCTTGATATACCCCAGACCAATACATTTTTATTGCCGCGAGATATATTGGCAGCCGTGGATCATTTGATTGGAATGAAATTTGGAATGGGTACCCTTGACGATATTAATCATTTGAAAAATAAACGTATTCGTTCTGTAGCAGATCTTTTACAAGATCAATTCGGATTGGCCCTAGTTCGCTTAGAACGTGTGGTTCGGAGAACTATATGTGGAGCACTTAGGCATAAATTGCTACCAACTCCTCAGAATTTGGTCACCTCAACCCCATTAACAACTACTTATGAATCTTTTTTCGGTTTGCACCCATTATCTCAAGTTTTGGATCGAACTAATCCATTGACACAAATAGTTCATGGGAGAAAATTGAGTTATTTGGGCCCTGGGGGACTGACTGGACGAACGGCTAGTTTTCGCGTCCGAGATATTCATCCTAGTCACTATGGGCGTATTTGCCCAATTGATACCTCTGAGGGAATAAATGTTGGCCTTATTGGATCCTTAGCAATTCATGCGCGGGTTGGTCATTGGGGTTCTATAGAAAGTCCGTTTTATGAAATTTCTGAGAGATCCAAAGGCGCGCGGATGCTTTATTTATCACCAGGTCGGGATGAATACTATATGGTAGCGGCTGGAAATTCTTTGGCCCTAAATCAGGATATTCAGGAAGAACAGGTTGTTCCAGCTCGATACCGTCAAGAATTCCTGACTATTGCATGGGAACAGGTTCATCTTCGAAGTATTTTTTCCTTTCAATATTTTTCTATTGGAGCTTCCCTCATTCCTTTTATCGAGCATAATGATGCGAATCGGGCTTTAATGAGTTCTAATATGCAACGGCAAGCAGTTCCTCTCTCTCGGTCGGAGAAGTGCATTGTTGGAACTGGGTTGGAGCGCCAAGCAGCTCTAGATTCAGGGGCTCTTGCTATAGCCGAATACGAGGGAAAGATCATGTCTACCGATCCTGACAAGATCCTTTTATCGGGTAATGGCGATACTCTAAGCATTCCATTAGTTATGTATCAA